GTTGTTCTGGAACAATTAGGAGATTCTCTGGAAGAAATACGGGGTTCTGCTTCTGGTGGCAACATGCTATTGGGTGGTGGTCCCGCTTATGGGGTCAAATCAATACGTTCTAAGAAGAAATATTGGAAGATCAATCTCATCGATCTTGTAAGTATCATACCAAATCCCATCAATCGAATCATTTTTTCGAGAAATACGAGACATCTAAGTCGTACAAGTAAAGAGATCTATTCATTGATAAGAAAAAGAAAAAACGTGAACGGTGATTGGATTGATGATAAAATAGAATTCTGGGTCGCGAACAGTGATTCGATTGATGATGAAGAAAGAGAATTCTTGGTTCAGTTCTCCACCTTAACGACAGAAAAAAGGATTGATCAAATTCTATTGAGTCTGACTCATAGTGATCATTTATCAAAGAATGACTCTGGTTATCAAATGATTGAACAACCGGGATCAATTTCCTTACGATACTTAGTTGACATTCATCAAAAGGATCTAATGAATTATGAGTTCAATAGATCCTGTTTAGCAGAAAGACGGATATTCCTTGCTCATTATCATACAATCACTTATTCACAAACCTTGTGTGGGGCTAATATTTTTCATTCCCCATCTCCTCATGGAAAACCCTTTTCGCTCCGCTTAGCCCTATCCCCTTCTAGAGGTATTTTAGTGATAGGTTCTATAGGAACTGGACGATCCTGTTTGGTCAAATACCTAGCGACAAACTCCTATGTTCCTTTCATTACGGTATTTCCGAACAAGTTCCTGGATGACAAGCCTCAAGGTTATCCTATTGATGATATCGATATTGATGATAGTGACGATATTGATGATAGTAATGATGACCTTGATATTGATACGGAGCTGCTAACTATGACGAATGTGTTAACTATGTATATGACGACGAAAATAGACCGATTTGATATCACCCTTCAATTCGAATTAGCAAAAGCAATGTCTCCTTGCATAATATGGATTCCAAACATTCATGATCTGCATGTGAATGAGTCGAATTACTTATCCCTCGATCTATTAGAGAACTATCTCTCCAGGGATTGTGAAAGATGTTCCACTGGAAAGATTCTTGTTATTGCTTCGACTCATATTCCCCAAAAAGTGGATCCCGCTCTAATAGCTCCAAATAAATTCAATACATGCATTAAGATACGAAGGCTTCTTCTTCCACAACAACGAAAGCACTTTTTCATTCTTTCATATACTAGAGGATTTCACTTGGAAAAGAAGATGTTCCATACTAACGGATTCGGGTCCATAACCATGGGTTCCAATGCGCGAGATCTTGTAGCACTTATCAATGAGGCCCTATCAATTAGTATTACACAGAAGAAATCCATTATAGAAACTAATACAATTAGATCAGCTCTTCATAGAAAAACTTGGGATTTTCGATCCCAGATAAGATCGGTTCAGGATCATGGGATCCTTTTCTATCAGATAGGAAGGGCTGTTACACAAAATGTACTTCTAAGTAATTGCCCCATAGATCCTATATCTATCTATATGAAGAAGAAATCATGTAAGGGAGGGGATTCTTCTTTGTACAAATGGTACTTCGAACTTGGAACGAGCATGAAGAAATTAACGATACTTCTTTATCTTTTGAGTTGTTCTGCCGGATCGGTCGCTCAAGATCTTTGGTCTTCATCCAGACACGATGAAAAAAATTGGATCACTTCTTATGGATTCGTCGAGAACGATTCTGATCTAGTTCATGGCCTATTACTATTATTACTATTAGAAGTAGAAGGCGCTCTGGCTCTGGCGGGATCCTCACGGACAGAAAAATCTTGCAGTCAGTTTGATAATAATCGAGTGACATTACTTCTTCGGTCCGAACCAAGGAATCAGTTAGATATGATGCAAAATGGATCTTGTTCTATCGTTGATCAGAGATTTCTATATGAAAAATACGAATCGGAGTTTGAAGAAGGGGAAGGGGCCCTCGATCCGCAACAGATAGAGGAGGATTTATTCAATCACATAGTTTGGGCTCCTAGAATATGGCGATTTGATTGTATCGAAAGGCCCACTGAATTGGGATTTCCCTATTGGACTGGGTCATTTCGGGGCAAATGGATCATTTATCATAAAGAGGATGAGCTTCAAGAGAATGATTCGGAGTTCTTGCAGAGTGGAACCATGCAGTACCAGACACGAGATAGATCTTCCAAAGAACAAGGCTTTTTTCGAACAAGCCAATTCATTTGGGACCCTGCGGATCCATCCTTTTCCCTATTCAAAGATCAGCCCTCTGTCTCTGTGTTTTCACGTCGAGAATTCTTTGCAGATGAAGAGATGTCAAAGGGGCTCATTGCTTCCCAAACAAATCCTCCTACATCTATATATAAACGCTGGTTCATCAAGAATACGCAAGAAAAGCACTTCGAATTGTTGATTCATCGCCAGAGATGGTTTAGAACCAATAGTTCATTATCTAATGGATCTTTCCGTTCTAATACTCTATCCGAGAGTT